ATCAAATTTACTTTTTCTCGTTCTATCTCGGAGTATCCATTCGTTCGATACTCATCTGCTTCGATTTCCACTTTCCGTAATCTAACCCGAGCTCTTTCGAGCTGTTCAATGGCTCTTTTACGTAATTCTTCTGAATTTCGAATAGTACTCAAGATCCTCTGTTTTCGCTTATCTAATAAATCATTTAATGAAAGTAGATTATCTTTCCATTCATTTCACAACTATCATATCTCTTCCCGAACCAAACATGAATCTTTCGATTCATTTGGCTCTCACGCTCAATTGTTTCTTTTATCTTTTCTTTGATTGATGGGCATTCCCCATATCTTTGAACGGAATGAGCCTATCCTCTCTTTTCTGTTCGTATATTGAAACTGATCTAACATCAGAATCTTAGGAGGACTCTTCAGACCAGACAAAAAATAAAAAATTGTCAGCAAAGTTGTTTCTTTATTTGTTCTTTATTTACAACTTATTTCCAAAAAGAAAAAAAAAAGATTTTAAAGAAAAAATAATTCTATTCTTTCTTCTTTATATGCTATGATAAATTAGATCAAAATTATAATAGATAATATATAATTGAATAGAATTTGGAACTTCATTACTTCATTATCATTATTATTAGAATGAGATTTCAATTTTTTTATCCAAAAAATTCTCTTTTTTATACAAATAGAATACATAGGTCGTCGATTCGGCAGTGGATAAAAAAAGGGGGGGAGATACCCATCTTTCCAGTTAATGGTTCAAATAATTTTATCCATATGAGTGTTCTACATCGGATAAATTCCCAATTATTCCTTTTTTATCATCTTTAAACCTTTTTGTTACTAACGTAGCGGTAGAAAGAGTACCATACTATGCTGTGCCTGGACTTCAAACAATTTATCTTTAACCATGTAAAAGACCTCAACATTATTGGTTGATAGAGAAGAGAATCAAAGTTCATTTATCAATTAGTCACGAAATGCTATGGTTCTTACATATGATCTCTGAATGAAATCCAATTCCGAAGTAATTCGTCGAGATTATGCACCCTTTGTTCCTATTTCTGCTATAAAAAAGAATACATAAATATAAAGAAAGTGCAGCCGGTGAAATCCAACCTATTCTTGAAATACACAACTCGCACACACTCCCTTTCCAAAAAAAATCAATACACCCAGCACTACGCTTAGATTTATTGGATTTGTTGCTAAAATATCGGTATTAAGCTCGAAACTCCCAGCGGAGGGCCAGTGCTCCACGGAAACAAAAGAATCGGTTATATTTTTCATAAGCTCTCCCCTTATAGATAGGACTAACAAAGAACAGAGTTCTTTTTGTATCACTCCGCTTATTATTCTCAAATTTATTATTTATGGTTATGTTTTTATTCTACGATGAAAAATGAAACATTAAACAAAAGGATTTGCAAATAAAAGAGCTAATGCCACGACCAGTCCATAAATTGTTAAAGCTTCCATAAAAGCCAGACTAAGTAATAAAGTACCTCGTATTTTACCCTCTGCTTCTGGTTGTCTCGCAATACCTTCTACGGCTTGGCCCGCAGCAGTACCTTGACCGACCCCAGGTCCGATAGAAGCAAGCCCTACAGCCAATCCAGCAGCAATAACGGAAGCAGCAGAAATAAGTGGATTCATGGTAAGTTCCTTGCACCAAAAAAAGAAATGGTTAATGATACAACCAACCAATGAATTAGTACTTAATCTACTTATTTTTCTACTTCTACTTTTACTATTTACTACACTTATTTTTTATTTTTTGATCTTTATCACCAAAATCTATCGGGTCGAAGTAACTAAAAGCTCCAAATGGAATTCAGAATATTACTGAATTGTCAGAACTACTTCGATATACCGTTTTTACTTTCTACCTTATCTAATATGTATACAGTTTTAGTCATTGCGTTTCCTTGTTTAGAAACTATTCTATTCTTTCTCTTTCATTTTTCATTCAATTCACAATCACAGACAAAATAGAAAAAGGACTGATATGGAAATTCATCTAAATGCAGTGGACTAAAAAAAAAGAGATAGGGGTAATTACTATCTAACTAGTAAATAACATATACTTTTATTCTTCCATAACGTAAATCACCTGCACTTTTTATTCTATTAAATCGTATTCTGGAACCATTCTTCGAAACATACATAAGAATTTATACTCATAGGCATTACATATACATATACGTAGTAGGAGTCCCGACCCTTCTTTCTCTTCCAAATTTCATCTATCTTTCTTCATATATACATACATGTAGCTATTTGCATTTTATTCTCCAACCTAGTGGATTATATTGAACCCCCCCTTGAATTGGGATAAGCTTCAAAAAAAAAAAAACTATTTCGAAAGTTAGTCAATGATGACCTTCCATGGATTCACCTATATAAGCCGCAGCCAAAGTTGCAAAAATAAGAGCTTGAATACCGCTTGTAAATAATCCAAGAAACATGACAGGTATAGGAACTACTGAAGGCACTAAAGAAACAAGAACAACAACCACTAATTCATCAGCCAATATATTCCCGAAAAGTCGAAAACTAAGAGATAAAGGTTTTGTGAAATCTTCTAGAATATTAATTGGTAAAAGTATTGGAGTTGGTTGAATGTATTTCCCAAAATATCCCAATCCTTTTTTGCTAAGACCCGCATAGAAATATGCCACTGACGTGGGTAAAGCTAAAGCAACAGTAGTATTTATATCATTCGTGGGCGCAGCTAACTCCCCATGAGGTAACTTTATGATTTTCCAAGGTAAAAGAGCACCTGACCAGTTAGAAACAAAAATAAATAGGAACATCGTTCCTATAAAAGGAACCCAAGGACCATACTCCTCTCCAATCTGAGTTTTGCTCAAGTCTTGAATAAATTCAAGTACATATTCGAAGAAATTCTGACCGTCGGTCGGAATGGTTTGTGGATTTCGAACAGCTATGATGACTGAACCTAATAAGATAGCAATTACAACCCAAGAAGTGATAAGTACTTGGGCATGAATTTGTAAACCTCCTATTTGCCAATATAAATGTTGGCCTACTTCTACACCTGATATATCGTATAATCCTTTGAGTGTTTTAATGGAACATAATATAAAATTCATATTGTCCTCTAACAGAAATCAAACTTCAAAAAAGTAATTATTTTGATTCAACCATCTCTTTCTCAATTCATCTATGTTCATTCATGAATTTAAGTTATGAATCTTATATTTCGGATACCAAGAAATCACATAAAAAAAATACCAATCATTTTATCTTTTAAATATTCTTCAATATTCAAAACATAGTTCAAACTCCAAAAGATGCAAACCAAAATAGCAAGAATCAAAGAGAATTCAGCAAAAACAAACTAATCTTCTTCTTTATTCTTCTTAATGATAAGAGTAATGATAAGATATTCAACCATTTTTTATATAACTAGAATGGCCCTCACAAATTGCAGATACTAATTTTGTAAGAATCAATCGAATCGAAGCTATAGCATCATCGTTGGCCGGAATAGAAATATCTGCAAGATCTGGGTCACAATTTGTATCGATTAAACAAATCGTCGGAATACCCAAAATAACACATTCTCGAAGAACCGTATATTCTTCTTGCTGATCAACGATAATTACAATATCGGGTAATCCCGTCATATATTTGATCCCACCCAGATATGTTTGCAAGGTAGATAACTTTCTCTTCAACATTGCTGCATCTCCTTTGGGAAGACGATTGAGTTTCCCCATCTTTTGTTCTGCTCTTAAGTCCCTGAATTTCTGAAGTCTTGTTTCTGTAGTAGACCAATTTGTTAACATACCACCAAGCCATTTTTTATTAACATAATGGCATCGAGCCCTTATTGCTGCTGATGCTACTAAATCCGCTGCTTTCTTTTTGGTGCCAACGATTAAGAATTTTTTTCCCCTACTTGCTGCATCAAAAACTAAATCGCAGGCTTCTGATAAAAAACGAGCGGTTATAGTAAGATTTGTAATATGAATACCTTTACGCTTTGCAGAGATGTAAGGAGCCATTCTAGGATTCCATTTATTAGTACCATGACCAAAATGAACTCCTGCTTCCATCATTTCTTCCAAATTGATGTTCCAATATCGTCTTCCCATTTTCCCACACTTTCTCTTTTTATTTTTTTTTTTCAAAGAGATTCATTACCTTGTGAAATAAATAATTGTTCCAACGGAACCTTCTACCAGGATTGACCTTTGATCTACGACCCAAACCATGAATTTCATTCTTTATTTTTGATTTCATTGATTACGAAATCCATAATTGGACCAGAGAGTGAAAGTAAAAAGAATGAACCTATTTTTAGGAATTAGTAAATGAAATTACGTAAATGATTGGTCTGATGTCTCATGGAAAGTGTTTGGGGAATAAGAACAAAATAATTCTCTATGGTGTAACAAAATATCTCTCATTTCCAACTCAAATAGATTCTTCCTTTTTATTTTCAAATGAATGTTTTTGTCTTGCTTTGAACGATGTACTAATTTTTTGAATCCGGTACCAACTGGTATAATCCCCCCCAAAACAACGTTCTCTTTCAGGCCTTTCAACCAATCAATACGACCTCGTAGAGCAGCTTTTGCTAAAACTCGAGAAGTTTCTTGAAAACTCGCTTCGGATATGAAACTTTGAGTATTCAGAGATGACTTCGTTATTCCCAATAAGATTGCCCGATAAAAGATCGCTTCGTCCAAAACGCGCCCTGCTCGCTCTGCTCGCAACAATCCAATAAGTTCCCCGGGTAAAAAAACATTAGACATTCCATCTTCTGAAACCAAAACTCTTGATGTTACTTGACGTACAATAATCTCTATATGTCTATTATGGATCTGTACCCCCTGGGATCGATAAACCTTTTGGATCTTATTAACCAAAGAGATACGACTTTGGGCTATGGTTAATTCAGCTCCAATCAAGAATCCCCAGGGGATCCCAAGAATTCTTCGGATACGTTCGTCCCAACCTTCAACTCTTCTTTCGAGGTTCATCGATATTGAATCAATCGAACGAACTTCTAAGATTTGTTCCACTTTTGGAAGACCTTGCGTTATGTCACCAGATCTCGATTTTTCATATATAAATGTAATTAATATATTTCCTTCAGAAAAGGTTTCCCCATAATGGCCATGTACGGTTGCTCCTGGAGTGACCAAATAGGGCTTAGCTGATCTTATAACTAAAGAGTCAACATGAACAATGAAAATTTGACCAGATTTTTTTATGCGTGATCCGTATTTCAATAGACATACATTTTTACAAAGGAATTGTCCAAGGCTAATTATTGTCCATGCCTCTTCACAAGAATCGTGATGGAGAAAACACCAATTCGAATGGAATGAATTCCAAATGATGTTACTGCATGAATCGGGATTATAAATCCTACTATTTTCATCTAGGAAACAGTATTTAAATGGAAGTACTTGAAGCACTTGGAAAGTCTGTTGAAAATTTTCAAATAAAAAATCTTTCTTTAAAAAAACTTGATTATAAGTTCTTAAATAGTAAGATGAACAAAATTTTACTATTTTAGGTACAATAGTACCTAAAGGACCCAACAAATACCTAATTGGAGTCATGGGATCCGATTCTTTTGTCGTATTATTATATCTCGAAGTATTGAAGGGGCCAATTTGAGAACAATTGGATGATGACAAAATTATGAAAGATTGGCATTCCTTATTTCGATTCAACAACGTACCAAGAGTTCCCTTATGTTGGGGAAATAATTGAATCTTCGCCTTGGAATCAAAAGGATTTCTATGGGTACGATCTAATTCATTATTGGAAATAAATCCTGAACCTGCCGTATCATACCTTTTTTCGGTATACGAAATAGTGGACTTTACTAACTCAATTCGGATGAAATCACGAAGCAGATCATTTGCCCTTATTTCAACAAAAGAAGCATGAACCTCTTCTTCTATAGAACTCTTTTTTTCTTGGTCCCAAGTTAATACTAAGCAAGCCCGAACTAATTGAATACTTGTGTGAGAAATTCCTCGAATTGACTTGCCATTTCCATAAAGTATATAATTGACAATTCTAAGTTGGACATTATCCTTTTCTTGCAAGAGATCCTGAGAGAAAAGTGTTGCTAAATTTATCCCATCAGCTATTTCATATGTGACTACGGGCCGAACCAAAACAAAATACTTTTTTTTGGTAGGTGTAATCCGTTGGACATAGATCCAATTTTTCAATTTTTTTGATCCTTTAGAATTTTTTTTTTCCATTCCTGGTGGTATCAAAATGCCACTGTGCCTAGATATTTTATCCACCTCTCCAGAAAAATGAATATCTCCAGAAAATATTTTCAGTTCCATACTTTTTTTTTTTCTCTCCACTCGGACTAATCCACCTATTCGACTTCTTGTATTTATATTTAAAGCAAGTCGTGTATCTACTCCAATGATACTATTGTTCCGGACCATTATGGGCGAAGATCCGGGTAAAATATGCACTTCCTCGGGAATGAAAAAAAATCGATCTACTTTCATTTGCATTTGGTATTTCGGACTAAATTCTTTTGCTCCTCGATACTCAATCAAATCCTCTTTTTTTACGATTGAATCTACTTCGACAATCCCATATTTAGTAATTCCCGAACTGCTTCTTCTGTATCGCGGATCATCAAAATAAGCAATAATACTATTTCTACGTAAAATACCATTTATAGGTATTTGAATCGAAATACCAAAACAGGGTATTAGTTTCTTTTCTTGTTCTTGATCATATTGTAAAGGAATCACGAATCTATTTCTTCGCTTTTTCGCCAAGGAATTCTCTTGACGAATATAAGTAGAAGGCTCTATGAGATTACAATGACCCTTGGATATAATTCGATAAGGTTTTGAATAATCAAAAATTTCCCTATATTTTTTACCAAAAGTATCCAACAATTTATGTCTTACTTGATCATTAGTCAGTGAGAGATCAAAAAGAGATCTTTCTTCGAGAGAAAAAGAATTAGCATTCATTTGATCTTGATCCTTGTGGAGTGAAAAAGACACTATATTGGATCTGCATAGACCTCCTGCTAATATCCATAAATGACTTGTTTTTGGTAATAAATGAACATTACTATATGGATATTCGGTCGCATGATAGCCATCAGTACTCCAGTGCATTTCTCCTTCTGACTCAGAATAAATATGTTTTTGAACTCTCTCTTTAAAATGAAAAGTGGACGTTCCGGTACGAATCTCGGCAATCACTTGTTCTGATTCTACATATTGATCATTTTGAACTAAAATCAAACTTTTTGTTGGAATATTCACATTATGTAGAATATCTCGACTCTCAATAGTTACATACAAGTCTATAAAACATAGAAAAGCAGGATGCCCATGACGGGTACGTGTGGGATGAACCAAATCCTCATCAAATTTTATTTTTCCATTAGAAGGAGCTCGTACATGTTCGGCAGTACCACCCGTGAATACTCCACCGGTATGAAAAGTTCTTAATGTTAGTTGAGTCCCCGGTT